CCTGAAACGGTAACTAGAGTTCTAGCATGAACTGGCTATCTTTCAAGACATGGTTGAAGAAAAGGCCAGCTACCCTGACTCCAACGGCGCCTACTCCTTCGCGAAAGCAGGGGATTCGGTCACAGGCTTCTCTAAGAGGAAGAGAAAGAGAACTGCTCCTTCTTCTTGTCTTAGACAATCTCTCTGTCAACAAAAGCCATTTTGGTCACATTCATTCAACCCTCAACCCCCGGGATCCTACCTTCTTTCTTTTCGTGTAGTGGGACTCCTTCTTCGTCAGTCAGAGACAGCAGCAGATAAGACAAGAGCGACAATCGCTAATGGTTCTGTTATACGAAACTTTCTTTACCCCGGGTATTTCTTCTCATTAGATCTCCTCTTTCTCCGATCTATCTCTGAGGAAGACTGGAGAATCCTTTCTTATTTTCCTTATTTTCTTTCTTCTTTGAAGACTTCCTGCTGTAGGGTAGGATTCTACTTTTATTCAAGAGATGGAACCCCCAGAAGGAAATTGGATAGGGCCAGCTACCCCTCTTTCTTTCCTTCGCCTAGGGGCTAGCTAAAGGGTAAGGCCTACTCTTTCTTTTCTTTCTATCCGCCTTGCCTCCGCCCAGCACAAGGATGGAACTAGTATAACTATCAAAGGCAGGATTTCTTGAATAATGGTTCCCTCGCATCTGGATTGTGAAACTAAACTCCAGTACTCAAGAAAGGACTGGATCGGGGAATTCCCCAACCCCGGATCTCATAAGCTAAAAGCCCAATAGTGAAGATCCTTAGACCAACGGTTCCATTCTTCTTGGTGGCTGCTCACGGGGCTTTCCCCTTGCTTAATTGGAAGGTTGTGCTCGACTAACTTCTCGCTTTCCTTCTTAAATGAATGGGCTTGTCAAGCTTTCGTCTCAATTCATATCTAGATTGAATTTCTACTTTTCTCTCCTACCAAAGCTGGTAGCCTCACCTTCTTCCTCTTATCTTATTCTATTTCATTTCGACAGGAAAAGCCGGGAGAATATGAGAAAGAAGAAAAGGAAGAAGTGAGACTCTAACCAGAAAAATAAGAAATATGAGAAAGAAGAGAAAAGAGCCTCTTTCTTTACTTTAGTCAGTGAGTGAATCATGAAAGCGGCGGGCCCAATGAACTCTCCAATCGTGCACCGAAATGGAGCCGGAGAGTCGGTAACTGTCAGATCGCCTACGATCCTATCTGACTAGAGTGAATGGGATATTGGACTATGCTTGGAGGGGCAAATCATGCTAGCAATATGTTTAACACATTTAATTCGTACTCGTCATTGATGTCACGGCCGGGAATCGAACCTGTGCGCCGCTCACTGCCTTTCCTACTAATCTAAGAGTTCAGTTTCAGACCGACAGGTTCTATCTAATTGCAGAACGTAGATAAAGAGAAGAGGAATCCAATTCCCTTTCCTTCTTTCTTGTCTATGGCACCCATCTGGCAAGGCCTAGCCGACCCGACATAATGTCATATACGAACAAGAACCATCCCGGTGGAGTTCTCGTATGGTACGAGAATACACCACTTGAAGCGGCCGAACGATTTCCAGCTTTTCCCTGGTCCGAGTGGCCCATATCAGCGCTCTACTTCTCCAATTTGACCTCGACCTCCGCCTTCGCCGGTTGACTGTCAGGCCTTTCGATCCCGAGACCCAGCCTACCAAGGGGCAGGGGTGGGCAGCGGTTGGGTTCCGACGGACATGGCTGTCCGACGGACTGCGACCCGAGCGTACCTCCGCGCTGAGTTATGGGGTCCTGACACACCTTGAATCGAGGAGCAGCTCCCGAATTGAATGAAGGCTTGCTGACGGTGAGTTCCCGCACCGTGACCTATGTGTTCGCCGCGGCATCGAGCAGCGACTAGGAGCGAATCCCTAGCTTGCTTCCTGGTCCCCGACTTATGAAGCATGTAGTGCCCGCCAAGCACTTAATCGGCGAGTCACATTTCAGGAATGGGATATTGTTCAGTGCCAGCTCATTAGCAAGCCCGTGACCGTATCTCCATAGCCTGGTCACGTGCGACCCGGTGATGATATCGCTCTTCTAGTGGTCCGATTGGTCAGACAGAGGCCCCCCCTCCGTCGTCTTCCATCGTTCCTCCACTGGCACGAAGCCCGGGGACGTGGAGATTGCTCTACAGGCAGTAACAATCGGTTGGTACACTACAGACCCGGCATTAGCTTAGTAGGTCCCGCTCACGACCTGACGCCTTGGGACGTCCTCGAACGATGGATTGAAACAGGCCCGCTTATACCCGTACCGAGGTGAGATTCGGTTTGATTCCCGTTATACGCGATGTGACTCTTGTCCCCATGCCCGGGCATCACGAAGGAAGGGCTGCTGGATTCCACTTTTGATCAATAGGAAGAGGAGGAAAAAAAAAGCTTATGATGAGCATCTATTTGAGTCGATCATTTCCAAGATCTAATTCCAGTTTTTTTTTATGTAGTGGAAACGCCTTACAATCTGAAGTTTTACGCTT